ATGGCAAGTCAATTCGAGGAATTTATCACACAAGTATTCAATTAGTTCGGACTTGCTTAGTATTGAATTGGGACCAAGAACAAAATGGTTCTATAGAAGAGGTTCATGCTTCCTTTGTTGAGGTAAGGGCAAATGATCTAATTCGCGATTTCATAAGAATTGAGTTAGTCAAGTCCACTATTTCGTATACCGGAAAAAGGTATGATAGGGCAAGTTCCGGATTGATTCCCGATAATGGATTAGATTGCACCAATATCAATCCTTTTTATTCCAAGGCGAAGATTCAATCACTTAGCCAACATCAAGGAACTATTGGTATGTTGTTGAATCGAAATAAGGAATGCCAATCTTTGCTAATTTTGTCATCATCCAATTGTTCTCGAATTGGTCCATTCAATAGTTCGAAATATAACAATGTGACAAAAGAATTGGATCCCCTAATTCCAATTAGGGATTATTTAGGTCCCTTAGGCGCTATTGTACCTAAAATATCGAATTTTTATTCATCTTACCATTTAATAACTCATAATCAGATTGTGTTAAAGAAATATTTGCTACTTGACAATTTGAAACAGATTTTCCAAGTACTTCAAGTACTTAAATACTGTTTAATAGATGAAAATAGGAGGATTTATAATCCCGATCTATGCAGTAACATCGTTTTGAACCCATTCCATTTGAATTGGTGCTTTCTCCATCATGATTATTGTGAAGAGACATCGATCAAAATTAGCCTTGGACAATTTATTTGTGAAAATGTATGTCTATTTAAATACGAACCACACGTAAAAAAATCTGGTCAAATTTTAATTGTTAATGTCGACTTTTTAGTTATAAGATCAGCTAAGTCTTATTTGGCTACTCCTGGAGCAACTGTTCATGGTCATTATGGGAAAATCCTTTACGAAGGAGATACATTAGTTACATTTATATATGAAAAATCGAGATCTGGTGACATAACGCAAGGTCTTCCAAAAGTAGAACAAATCTTAGAAGTGCGTTCGATTGATTCAATATCGATGAACCTCGAAAGGAGAGTTGAAGGTTGGAACGAGCGTATACCAAGAATTCTTGGGATCCCCTGGGGGTTTTTGATTGGAGCTGAGCTAACCATAGCCCAAAGTCGTATCTCTTTGGTTAATAAGATCCAAAAGGTTTATCGATCCCAGGGGGTACAGATCCATAATAGACATATAGAGATTATTGTACGTCAAGTAACATCAAAAGTGTTGGTTTCAGAAGATGGAATGTCTAATGTTTTTTCGCCTGGAGAATTAATCGGATTGTTGCGAGCGGAACGAGCAGGGCGCGCTTTGGACGAATCAATCTGTTATCGGGCAATCTCATTGGGAATAACAAGAGCGTCTCTGAATACTCAAAGTTTCATATCCGAAGCAAGTTTTCAAGAAACCGCTCGAGTTTTAGCAAAAGCTGCTCTACGAGGTCGTATTGATTGGTTGAAAGGCCTGAAAGAGAACGTTGTTCTGGGGGGGATTATACCTGTTGGTACCGGATTCCAAAAATTTGTGCACCGTTCAAGGCAAGACAAAAACATTTATTTGGAAATCAAAAGAAAAAATCTATTTGAGTTGGAAATGAGAGATATTTTGTTACACCATAGAGAATTATTTTGTTCTTACGCGACAAACAATTTCCATGATAAAAATTTACATGAGACATCAGAACAATCATTTATGCGATTTAATGATTCCTAAGAGCGGATTCATTTTCACTTTAACTATCTTTTAACTATACTGGTCTGATTATTGATTTGGTAATAAATAAAATAAGTAATAAAAAAAAAAAATTATGGTTTGTGCCGTGTATCAATGGTCAATCCCCGGTAGAAGGTTCCATCGGAACAATTATTTATTTCAAGGTACCTCGTCTCTTTGTTAATAATACGAAAAAGAAAAAACAAAAAGGAAGTGTGGGAAAAAATGACAAGAAGATATTGGAACATCAATTTGGAAGAGATGATGGAAGCAGGAGTTCATTTTGGTCATGGTACTAAGAAATGGAATCCTAGAATGGCCCCTTACATTTCTGCAAAGCGTAAAGGTATTCATATTACAAATCTCGCTAGAACTGCTCGTTTTTTATCAGAAGCCTGTGATTTAGTTTTTGATGCAGCAAGTAGGGGAAAAAACTTCTTAATCGTCGGTACCAAAAATAAAGCATCGGATTCAGTAGCATCAGCTGCAATAAGGGCTCGGTCTCATTTTATTAATCAAAAATGGCTCGGTGGTATGTTAACGAATTGGTCCACTACGGAAACGAGACTTTATAAGTTCAGGGACTTAAGAGCAGAAGAAAAGATGGGGAAACTCAACCGTCTCCCCAAAAGAGATGCAGCAATGTTGAAGAGAAAATTATCTACCTTGCAAACATATCTCGGTGGGATCAAATATATGACGGGATTGCCTGATATTGTGATCATCGTTGATCAGCAAGAAGAATATACGGCTCTTCGAGAATGTGCCATTTTGGGGATTCCAACGATTTGTTTAATCGATACAAATTGTGACCCAGATCTTGCAGATATTTCGATTCCAGCCAACGATGACGCTATAGCTTCAATTCGATTGATTCTTAACAAATTAGTATCCGCAATTTGTGAAGGTCGTTCTAGCTATATAAGAAATCGTTGATTAAGATTAAGAATAATAAAATTAGTTAATGTTAATTATTGGGCAACTCCATAGATTTATTGGATCGGTTACTTTTTTTTGAATTTTTAAAAATATATAAAAAAAAAAGAACTGGGGATATTGATATATATTATGATGTTATGTGATTTCTTGGTATCCTAAATATATGATTAATGATTCAAGTTGGTGAGTTGAGAAAGAAATGGTTGAATCAAACTAATTCCTTTTTTGAAGTTCAATTTCTATCAGAGGACAATATGAATGTTATACCATGTTACATTAAAACACTCAAGGGGTTATACGATATATCGGGTGTAGAAGTAGGCCAACATTTCTATTGGCAAATAGGAGATTTACAAATCCATGCCCAAGTACTTATCACTTCTTGGGTCGTAATTGCTATCTTGTTAGGTTCAGCCATCATAGCTGTTCGGAATCCACAAACCATTCCGACCGACGGTCAGAATTTCTTTGAATATGTCCTTGAATTTATTCGAGACTTGAGCAAAACCCAGATTGGAGAAGAATATGGACCTTGGGTTCCTTTTATTGGAACTATGTTCCTATTTATTTTTGTTTCTAATTGGTCAGGTGCCCTTTTACCTTGGAAAATCATACAGTTACCTCATGGGGAGTTAGCTGCGCCCACGAATGATATAAATACTACTGTTGCTTTAGCTTTACCCACGTCAGTGGCATATTTTTATGCAGGTCTTACCAAAAAAGGGTTGGGTTATTTCGAGAAATACATCAAACCAACTCCAATACTTTTACCAATTAACATCCTAGAAGATTTCACAAAACCCTTATCTCTTAGTTTTCGACTTTTCGGGAATATATTGGCTGATGAATTAGTAGTTGTTGTTCTTGTTTCTTTAGTCCCTTCAGTAGTTCCTATACCTGTCATGTTTCTTGGATTATTTACAAGTGGTATTCAAGCTCTTATTTTTGCAACGTTAGCCGCGGCTTATATAGGTGAATCCATGGAGGGTCATCATTGACTAGTTTTCGAAATAGTCTTTTTTTTTTAGCTTATCCCAATTCATGCATGGTTCAAGATAATCTGCTTGGTTGGAGAACATAATAGATATAAATACGTATGAATATATGACCTAGAGTCGTAGGAGAGAAGATGAACGATATTACGGAATTGTAAAAAAAAAAAAGGATGGGTTGGGGAGGTCACACTAGATGTATGTAATGTCTATAAGTCCAGCCACTTTTTGTGTGGGTTTCGAGGAATGATTCTATAATCCGATTCAATATAAAATGTGGCCAGTTTACGTTATGGAAGAAAGAAATGTATATGTAATATGTATATGTAATATTAGATATTCACTAGTTATATAGTCCTATCTATATATAAATAGAAGTCCTTATGCCTTACCTATATACTAACTAACTATATATATATCTAACTATATGCTATATATATGTAATATATATATAGCAATATAGTTAGATAGCAATATATATAGCAAAATAAATAAAAAATATATATATATATATGTATTGATATACATATTGATATCGTTATATTGATATATTGATATCGTTGATATCGATCATATTGATATCCATTGCATATATTGATGATTGCATATATTGATTTGATTGCAGTTTACTGCATTTAGATTAGATGGATTACAAGATAAGTCAAGTCCTTTCTTCTGTTTCATTTGTGATTGTGGATTGGATGAAAAAACAGATGAACTCAAGGATATAGAAGAGTAAAGAACGAAGGATGGAATGAAAGAATAGTTGGAAAGAAAGAAATGCAATAACTAGAGCCGTATGTATATGGATTTACAAAAACTTCATCATGGGTAGAAACAAAAAACGAGATATCGAAGTAGTTCTGACGATTCAGTAATATTATCATTAGTTTTTAGTTACTCCGACCCAATAGATCTTAATGATCAAACTTAATGATAAAATTAAGTAATAATTCATTGGTTGATTGTATCATTAACCATTTTTTTTTTTTTTGCGAGGAACTTACCATGAATCCACTGATTTCTGCCGCTTCCGTTATTGCTGCTGGATTGGCTGTAGGACTTGCTTCTATTGGACCCGGAGTTGGTCAAGGTACTGCTGCAGGCCAAGCTGTAGAGGGTATTGCGAGACAACCAGAAGCAGAGGGTAAAATACGAGGTACTTTATTGCTTAGTCTAGCTTTTATGGAAGCTTTAACAATTTACGGACTGGTTGTGGCATTAGCGCTTTTATTTGCGAATCCTTTTGTTTAATCCTAGAAATGTAAAAAAGTACCTTAGATTACATACTTATTTTACTTTTTTTCTTTATTAACTTGAAATTAAATTGTCGTTTGCTTCTTCGAATTATATC